CAAAAGAACGTTCGCCTGTGCTTCCAGACATACCGAATTCCTCATATTCTTGTATAATCAAAGGGGGTCGATTCCGTATCCGTAAAAGATAGCAGTAACTAATAACTAATGTTAAGTGGGATCGTCAATCTAGTACCGAGGGTGCTTTTAGAATATACCGAATCAGTATAGCTATCTTTCTTATGACATAGCAACGCCATTTTAATTAGTATCGAAAGAAATTATTGAGCTTTCTTTCGACCTTTCTTTAAACAAATTGTTTGGTGATATAAAATCGTACACATTCAAAAAAATTATGCAATGGTAGTGTACTATACTATAATAAAAAAAAATGTTTTTTTTATTATTGAATTCAGATTAGAAACTCAGAATAAAGTGAAATGCGAGTTTGGTTTTTAATAATTCATAAAAGAGATTATCACAATTCAAACAATTAAATTAGATTTGAAATCGTTTGTTTGGAGTTGTAGAGGAGAAGATATTTTTTTGTTGGAATCTTTTTTACGTTTCATTTTGAAAATTGGTCAGTAATAAAAAACAATAAGAATAATAGATAGTATAAACGAAATAAAGAGAACAACGACTCAAAGAATTCAATATTCATGTTACATGCATTCTTGGATCCGATTAACTCAAAAGATTCTTACTAAAAAGATGAGGCTTTTTACTTTCTAATTTAGAATATGTAAAATTAACCTATAAAGGAAGGATAATACAAATCCAGCCAAATAAAGATTTTATTTTTTGAGTGATCATGTGATGATTTTCTTGTCATTCGACATAGTAATACTATATTGAATGAATATCTGGCTGAATTTAATTAATTAAAAAATTTCTTAAAAAGAAAGGGTATGTTATTTGGTTATTATTATTATAATATAGGTCAAAAATAGAAACTTAAGTAATTGTTTTATAAGAATAATAATTAATATGTATAAAAAGAATAAAAAGAACATATTTCCCCTCTCCTCTATTATGCTTACTGTAACTAGTTATTTTGGTTTTCTACTAACGGCTTTAACTATAACTTCAGCTTTTTTTGTTGGTATGAGCAAAATACGATTTATTTGATTTGAAATTTATTAAATCAAAAATTCAAAAAAAAAAGAAAGCGTTATGTGGGATTCCAGGTATTCCTTACCCTGTACCGTCCTTTAGTCATTGAGATTCGTGGGCAATTCGGATTAATATTTAGAGATATATATTATTACCCCCCCCTGTTTCCCCTTATCAAACAAATTGAAATGATTGAAGTTTTTCTATTTGGAATTGTGTTAGGTCTAATTTCTATAACTTTGGCTGGATTATGCATAACTGCATATTTACAATACAGACGTGGCGATCGGTTGGACCTTTGATTAATTAAAATCCGATTGGGCGCTTCCTTTCTTGAACTTGAATCTGCAGGAGTGAAAATTCCAGATTGTTGTTTGTTTCAGTTAGTGAAGTTATTTAGTAGAGTTTGACCTAACAAGAATGGAATCACGCTCTGTAGGATTTGAACCTACGACATTAGGTTTTGGAGACCCACGTTCTGCCGAACTGAACTAAGAGCGCTTTCAGCGCTTTCTTAGTACAGGCTGTAAAGAAAGATATTATTTTTGTAACTCTACTACATCATATACGTAGAAAAAGAAATAGGCAGGGATGACAGGATTTGAACCTGTGACATTTTGTACCCAAAACAAATGCGCTACCAAACTGCGCTACATCCCTTTCAATTGAGTTACAATATCATTGTAAAGAATCTCCATCTTTGTTTCCATATCGGTATTTCTTTCATTGGATTTCATTGATATGCATCATTTTTTCTGTTTTTTGATCTCATTTATATGACATATGAAATGAAACCAACCGTAAAAAACGACTCAATTTCCAGAATGTTCAGGAAGGAGGGAATTTTTTTATGTTTTAAGAAAAGGAAAGTTTATCTACCGAATGATTGTACATTTTAATCAAGAATTCCACCTATAACTAGAAGTTAACTACATATACCTTAAATACAGATACAATGTATTTCAATAAAAATAAAATAAGGAGTATTTTCAATGCGAGATCTAAAAACTTATCTCTCCACGGCACCGATACTAAGTACTGTATGGTTTGGATCTTTGGCGGGTCTATTGATAGAGATCAATCGATTTTTCCCAGATGCGTTGATATTCCCTTTTTTTCAGTCTAGTTATTGACAAGAGATATTATTTCTCTTCCCTTTATTTTTAGAATTGAATTTTGAGTTAATAATTTCTATTTTTTTGTTACTTTCTTCATTTTGGATTGGAACTAAAAGAGTTGAGTAAATCAAAGGAGGTTCATGGCCAAAAGTGGTAAAGATGCCCGGGTAACGGTTATTTTAGAGTGTATCAGCTGTGTTCGAAAGAGTATTAATAAGGAATCCACGAGTATTTCCAGATATATTACTCAAAAAAATCGACACAATACGCCCAGTCGATTGGAATTACTAAAATTCTGTCCTTGTTGTTTCAAACATACGGTTCATGGGGAGGTAAAGAAATAGATTACATTAGTTTATATATGATATGTAAACCTGTCAACATTATTATCATCATTATATAATATAATGTTCTATTATTATATAATATAATGTTCTATTTCTATATATAAATATAATATAATACAAAATCAAAAATACAAATAGAAACAAATCCTATTGCGTAATTGGAATTAATTGCAATCTGTCGGAATTTTCGGAATAAGGAATCAAAAAATTATGGATAAACCCAAACGACGCTTTCTGAAATCCAATCGACTTTTTCATAGTCGATTGCCCCCGATTGGTTCGGCGGATCAAATTGATTATAGAAACATGAGTTTAATTAATCGATTTATTAGTGAACAGGGAAAAATATTATCTAGACGAGTAAATAAATTGAACTTGAAACAACAACGATTAATTACTAGTGCTATAAAACAGGCTCGTATTTTATCTTTATTACCCTTTCTTAATAATGAGAAACAATTTGAAAGAACCAAGCCCGCTTCTAGAACCTTTGGCTTTGGAACCAGAAAAAAATAAACTTATTCTTCAATTGAATCCAAATTACAATCCGAACTCAAACGCAGAATAATGTTTTTTTATTGAGCATGTTCTGAATATTTTAGAGTATCATATTTTAATCTTCTGTTTTTATCATCCTAATTTCGTTTCTTTCGACTCCACTTTCCCGGAGTTTATTCTCCGGGGAACACTGTTTAAATCATTCCGATGCATTTCTTCCAATCTCCTTATTTCATAATCTCATTGAAAATTATATAAAGACAGTTCCTATTTGATATAGCTATTTGCGCTAGTATTTTACGATTAAGAAACAACTTCTTCTGCAGATCATATATTAATTTACTATAACTATGTGATACCCTATTCCCGCGAATTACTGCGTTTAACCGAAGGATCCACAAACGACGAAAATCCCTCTTTTGTCTATCTCTATCCCGATTAGCCGAAACCAAAGCTCTTATTTTCTGTTGAGTAATAGTTCGAGTAATCCTTGAATGAGCTCCTCGAAAGCTTGCTGCAAATAAACGAATTTTTTTTCTACGCCTCCGAGCTATATATCCTCGCCTAATTCTGGTCATTGCCTAAATGGAACTTTAATTAATAACTAATGCATTTCTTTTCTTTTAGTTATTATTTTACCTGTCTATTAATAACAAAACGATTATTCCAATGTATAAAATAAAAATTCCAACGATTTTTGCTACTATAACCTTTCCCTCCCGACCACCCTATTTGTTTGTTTATTTTATCCTAGGCATTTTACACCAAATTAATAATTTTGATTAGTATTAGATGTCAGAAATAAGAAATAAATAAATGGATAAACTAAATGAAATGGTAGGTTCCATCGTTTCTATGGTTATTTATTAAATAAAATAATAAAACGGTGAGGTCCTCTCTATACACCGGAGCCACCCCCCCTTCATTTAACTAACATGGTTATTGGTCACTTGTACAGTTCACCATCGCTCCACCTATGAATTATCTAGTACTAGATCTTTCACGATAAAATCGATTTATATAGTAATAGTAACGGTATTTAATTAGGAAAGTTGGCTGAGTAGCTGATCCTGTTAGTCCGTTCGTTCTTGCAAGAATGCGAGCATAAGTTTAAATAAAATAAGGATTTCTACGCTTTAATGAAATAAGCATTTGCTAACACTAGAGAATTGTTTCTTATCGTAAATTGAGGTGAGTAGATTTACACCAATATAAAACCATAAATTTCATACATACATAAACAATTATGTTATGCTATATAGATAGGATTTAATTTGAACGAGTCGCACATACACCCTAGTACATGTTCCTCGGCGCTGAGGACATCCCCGAAGAGCGGGGGATTTTGTGACATTTCTGATTGGCTGTCTTGTATTTCTAATAAGTTGTTTAATAGTTGGCATGATGAATCATATCCATAATGGGCCGGTTTAGATCGATCCTAACCAGATAATTATGAATGACTTTTAGTTAATAGAATTTAAAAAGAGAAATCAGGATATTTGCGTGAAATACAGGGCCGTTTCATTCATCCGCCATCCGCTACAAGATCAACAATTCCATGAGCTTGGGCTTCTGTTGCTGACATAAACACATCCCTTTCCATGTCTTCTGATACAACCCATAAGGGTTTGCCCGTTCTTTGTACATAAATCTCTGTCAGGGTTTCGCGCAATTTCAGAAGTTCTTCCGCTTCTAGGACAAATTCCACTGTTTGGGCCTCAAAATAAGAACTAGCAGGTTGATGAATCATTACCCTGATGATGTGACATAAAAGTTATTCTATTTCTCATGATGGGGCGAATAAAAAAGGGGCAAATTGAACAACCGTACGGGCATCTTTTGCACGTTGCATACGGCTCTACAATGTAGTTTATTTTCACTTTCCATTGAAGTAAATATAAAAAAACTATCAATCAAACCTAGATCTGTAAATTTGCCATTTTGACATCTTTATTTTCTTTTCCAGAGCTAAAAAAACATAATATGATGGCACCGTTGCTTTATATATTTATTGCGTCTGTAAGCCGGCAATCCCAAAGTTTCTTTTCGATTCAATCAAATAAAAAAAAAATTCTTTTTTTCATACTCTTTATAATACTCTTTCATAACATAAAAATTGTTCATAGCTTCCCTGTGTGAAAACAAAAAAGTTGAAAAGTTTGTGCCGCTGAAACAAAATCCTACTATATAAAAACGAAACGATTTTTTAATCTCATACTACTCTCTCGATACATAATCGAATGTTTTGGTTTTGAAATAAAAAAAATTTCATATCGAATTCGAAGTGCCATGCTATTATTACTTAATATTCCTATTTCATATGGAGAAGGCATAGTTTTATTTTTTCTCTCAAATAAAAAAACTCATTGGCGCCAAGCGTGAGGGAATGCTAGACGTTTGGTAATAGCCCCGCCTACCAGGAGAAAAGATCCCATTGAAGCGGCTAATCCCATGCATATTGTATGTACCGTTGGTCGCACAAATTGCATAGTATCATAAATAGCAACTCCGGGTATTACCCACCCGCCGGGAGAGTTTATAAAAAAAAAAAAATCTTTGGTATCATTTTCTATACTGAGATATATCATAAGACTAATAAGTTGATTCGAGATCTCATTATCAACCCCCTGGCCTAAAAAAAGGAGTCTTTCTCGATAAAGTCGGTTAATTAGGATTAAACTGTCTCCCTTCGAAACCATACATGCACCTTTTGATGCATACGGTTCCAAAAATTTTTTGAAAAATCAATGTGTATTGTATATTTCCGCCGCGTTCTTTATTTCATAATCGAACTAACCTATTATTGATGTATTCTTTTCACCGATATTCAATCCAAATCACGATGCTATTTTCTTGTTCCTGAATGGGACTCCTTAATATTTTTAGGTTTCCGCTCTACTCCGGGTAAAGATCCGACCGATTTGGATTTGCATATATAGGACAAATGCTCCTAATACCATTACCGTTTCTTTTTGCTTTGCTACACAACCTTACTTTTTAAAAAAATTCATTTCATTCCTATCTTCTGACAATCTTATGCCAAATATTCGTCATATTACTCGATTGATTAAGATATCTCCTATGTAAACCATTCAAATTATACAATACATATATATATATATATTTCCCACTCGTGTTTTCTAAACGGAGCCTGGATACTTCATTTTATTTGTTCAGCCAAGTCAACCATAAACTATTTGAATTGTAATTGATAATATTAATCCGAACCCCCCACAAAAAGGGATCTAATTAATTGTACTTCACGCTTCAATTTTTTGATGATTCAATTACATTTTAGGGTGAAACAAACATAGGATATCTCGGAAAGATAACAAACGGGGAAATCCCATATGTCCCAAAATATCTGACAAGCCGCACTATATGTCAATCCAAGTTGAATATGCCTCTCCGGGCAGTCGAAAGGGTACTCTTGGAACACCAATAGGCATGAAATAAAAAAAGAAGGACTTTAAGGACTCTATTTTACTTTGATGCGGAAACGTAACAATGGGTTTATTATCTTCATAATACTAACCTTTATCATAATCATAAAAATAATAAAAATCAATCCTAGTAAAGTAAAATTCTTACGAATAGTCAGGTCCTTGAAAAAAACCTGATGGGACACAGCTGCTCATATTAAAGTAAAGTGTTATTAATCCCTCATTGCGTATTGATACTTATCGGGTATAAAATAAATCTGTTTCTCTTTGTTCCTACAAACAGAATTGTTTGGTTATTAGTAACATAATGCCAATAGAATAGAAAAAGAGAAATCCCTGTTTCGCGATAATCTATTGAAAGCAACTGGGTCCGTAGTTTTTCCCAATGCAATAAAATAAAATTTTTTCTTTGATTAAAGTAAGGGGTATTTCCATGGGTTTACCTTGGTATCGTGTTCATACCGTCGTATTGAATGATCCCGGTCGGTTAATTGCTGTCCATATAATGCATACAGCTCTGGTTTCTGGTTGGGCCGGTTCGATGGCTCTATATGAATTAGCAGTTTTTGATCCCTCTGACACAGTTCTTGATCCAATGTGGAGACAAGGTATGTTCGTTATACCCTTTATGACTCGTTTAGGAATAACCAATTCATGGAGTGGTTGGAGTATCACAGGGGGGGCTATAACGAATCCGGGTATTTGGAGTTATGAAGGCGTGGCAGGGGCACATATTGCATTTTCTGGTTTGTGTTTCTTAGCTGCTATTTGGCATTGGGTCTATTGGGATCTAGAAATATTTTTTGATGACCGTATAGGAAAACCCGTTTTGGATTTGCCCAAAATATTTGGAATTCATTTATTTCTCTCAGGAGTGGCTTGCTTTAGTTTTGGTGCATTTCATGTAACTGGACTGTATGGTCCTGGAATATGGGTTTCTGATCCCTATGGACTAACAGGAAAAATAGAACCCGTAAATCCGGCGTGGGGTGTGGAAGGTTTTGATCCTTTTGTTCCAGGAGGTATAGCTTCTCATCATATTGCAGCAGGAACATTGGGGATATTAGCGGGCCTATTCCATCTTTGTGTCCGTCCGTCTCAACGTCTATACAAAGGATTACGTATGGGAAATATTGAAACCGTTCTTTCCAGTAGTATTGCTGCTGTTTTTTTTGCCGCTTTTATAGTTGCTGGAACCATGTGGTATGGTTCAGCAACTACTCCGATCGAATTATTTGGACCCACTCGTTATCAATGGGATCAGGGATACTTCCAGCAAGAAATTTATCGAATAGTTGGAACCGGGCTCTCCGAAAAAAAAAGTTTATCGGAAGTTTGGTCTAAAATTCCTGAAAAATTAGCCTTTTATGATTATATCGGCAATAATCCGGCAAAGGGCGGATTATTCAGAGCGGGTTCAATGGACAACGGAGATGGAATAGCTGTTGGATGGTTAGGACACCCCATCTTTAGAGATAAAGAAAGGCGCGAACTTTTTGTACGTCGTATGCCTACTTTTTTTGAAACATTTCCGGTTGTTTTGATAGACGGGGACGGAGTTGTTCGAGCGGATGTGCCTTTTAGAAGGGCAGAATCGAAGTATAGTGTTGAACAAGTAGGTGTAACTGTTGAGTTTTATGGTGGCGAACTCAACGGAGTCAGTTATAGCGATCCTGTTACCGTTAAAAAATATGCTCGACGCGCTCAATTGGGTGAAATTTTTGAATTTGATCGTGCTACGTTGAAATCAGATGGGGTTTTTCGTAGCAGTCCAAGAGGTTGGTTTACTTTTGGGCATGCTTCTTTTGCTTTGCTCTTTTTCTTCGGACATATTTGGCATGGTGCTAGAACTTTGTTCCGAGATGTTTTTGCTGGTATTGACCCAGATTTAGATGCTCAAGTAGAATTTGGAACATTCCAAAAACTTGGAGATCCAACTACAAGAAGACAGGTAGTCTGATACAACACTTTTTCGCTTCTATTTAATTTTTAGTAGTTGACATAGGCAGGGTATCATAGAAATATTGAATTGTCCGGCTCTTTTACTTCCGCTCTTTCTTTCTCTGTGAAACAATTCTAAATAAACATAATTAGGTACGGAAGCTATAATTGTAAACCACGATTGAATCTATGGAAGCATTGGTTTATACATTCCTTTTAGTCTCGACTCTAGGAATTATTTTTTTCGCTATCTTTTTTCGAGAACCGCCTAAAGTTCCAATAAAACAAAAAAGATGAATTTAATTATATCAATTGAAGTAATGAGCCCTCAGAAGGGCTCATTACTTCAACTAGTCCCCGTGTTCGTCGAACGGATCTCTTAGTTGTTGAAAGGTCCGCCCAAAGGCGATATATAAGGCGTACCCAGTAAAACTTACAAGTAAACCAGATATAGAGATGGCAACTAGGGTTGCTGTTTCCATTGTTATATAATTTCAAGATTGCAATAGATCTATGATAAGATTATTTACAACGTAATGGTATACAAAGTCAACAGATCTTAATCAATACACTAGGATTTATGGCAACACAAACCATTGAGGTTAGTTCGAAATCTGTTTCAAAAAGAACTAACACAGGATCGTTATTAAAACCATTAAATTCGGAATATGGTAAAGTGGCTCCCGGGTGGGGAACTACCCTTTTGATGGGTGTTGCAATGGCTCTATTTGCAATATTTCTATCTATTATTTTGGAAATTTATAATTCGTCTGTTTTACTGTATGGAATTTCAATGAATTAGATTCATAAGATCTACGAGATCTTAGTTTTGCAATACAAGGAGATTAGGTCTTGAATTTCTAGTCCATTCTATTCTATTTTGGTAGTTCAACCGTGAAATTTTTTTTATGTACTGGATTTCTGGAATATGAGTGTGTGACTTGTTAGAATGGCTTCTATTGATAATACAGAGAATGGGTCTGTCATCTTTCTTGATAGAGATGGTTCTATCTCGTCGAATATTGATTCTAGTATCTGGAACACGGAATATATGAAATAAATCAAGAAATATTGGAACTATGATTCATACTGAATATTCGTTGAACTCCAACAAATTTTCAACAAATTATGGACGGTTTTTTTATTCTTTCAAGCTCGCTTATTTTGTACAAAAAAATGTGTGCGTTTTTTATTTTTAGTCATTAGATCGATTCATTGAATAAGTGATGATCTTGTGGTTTTTACTCATGGAATCTGTGTTTGGTCTTAGCTTAGCTTGGAGATTTTATTGAATCATGGTAGTTATAGTATGAATCTGAGGTTTCATTCGATTCATAGAGTCTTAACAAGAGAAATTCCTATCAATAATAAAGAAAATAATAGTAAAATCAGATTCTATTTATTTATATGTTCTATGTATGCAAACAAAAATATTAAATCAAAGAAATAGGTAAAGAGAAAATTCAAGAAGCCTGTAACGATCAACATATAAATGAGCCAACTTGATATTGTGGCATTATCATCAGTTTTAAATACATAGAATCAGTATTGAGGTGTTTCTGCTTGAGCTGTACGAGATAAAAGTCTCATATACAGTTCTAAGAGAGGGAACTTCTTTGGTTTACCTATCTCAATAAAATCTATGATTGGTTTGAAGAACGTCTCGAGATTCAGGCGATTGCGGATGATATAACTAGTAAATATGTGCCCCCTCATGTCAATATATTTTATTGTCTAGGAGGAATTACGCTTACTTGTTTTTTAGTACAAGTAGCTACGGGATTTGCTATGACCTTTTACTATCGTCCGACCATTACTGAAGCCTTTGTCTCTGTTCAATACATAATGACGGAAACTAAGTTTGGTTGGTTAATCCGATCGGTTCATCGGTGGTCGGCAAGTATGATGGTCCTAATGATGATCCTGCACGTATTTCGTGTATATCTCACGGGTGGATTTAAAAAACCCCGCGAATTAACTTGGATTACGGGTGTGGTTCTGGCTGTATTGACCGCATCTTTTGGTGTAACTGGTTATTCTTTACCTCGGGATCAAATTGGTTATTGGGCGGTAAAAATTGTAACAGGTGTACCTGAAGGTATTCCTGTAATAGGATCGCCTCTGGTAGAATTATTACGTGGAAGTGCTAGTGTGGGACAATTCACTTTAACTCGGTTTTATAGTTTACACACTTTTGTATTGCCGCTTCTTACTTCCATATTTATGTTAATGCACTTTTCAATGATACGTAAACAAGGTATTTCAGGTCCTTTATAGAAAAGATAGATCATAACTATTTGGCATAAATAGTTTCTCACTTGGTAGAGCAACAATAGGTTTTCATTGCTATAAGTGTGGATTATTGAAAAGAATAAAACATGTCTTTGGATATTTTTCTTCAACTCTGTACTGTAGTTTAACTGTAGTTTAGTTAATATGAATAGTTGAAGTGAATTCTCCGAAGAGAAAAAAATGGATTATGGCAGTGTGTGACTTGAACTATCGATTTAGCCATGCAGACCTACACTCTTATCTATCTGCCACATTTTAATTCATAACCAAACGTGTTATTGTTTCAACCATCGGCGTAATCTCGCGTAAGACGGTTCGATTGAAGATAAGATAATCTTTTCTATGATCTGCAGTAGCCCTAAAGTCGGGTTGTGTATAGGCTTCGTAAGATCCAGTCTACTAAGTAATGGGGTAGCATAATTAAGATTTTTTTTATCTATTTCACTATATAGTATAGTATGGAAATGCATTCATTTCTTTTGCATTGATTAGTTTGATAACATTATCGGAGTGAAACAAAGGATCTAAAGAAGAACAAAGGCTACACTTTGTTAGTAACAAGTAAACCCTTTACCTTTGCATGTAAAAAGTATCCAACTATCTTGGGTATAAACAAAAATCGAGAGGTTTGAGACGACCCAGAAAGCATTTTATCATGATCAACTTTGTAAGCCTATTGGGGTGTTGAGTATTTATTTGTACCTTATAAGACCAGAACAAGAAATGGCTATATTGTGTGGATAAATAGATGGAATCCTGTAAAAGTTTTCTTACTTTATTATTATTATATATAAGCATTCCGATTTGTATAGATGTGTATTATAAATTTGACTGATATTTTTTTTTGATCCCCTTGATTCTTTTGCTCGAGCCGGATGATAAAAAATTATCATATCCGGTTCCTTCGGGGGGTAGATCTATCATCACCTATCTCAATAACAAAAAAACCTGATTTTAATGATCCTGTATTAAGAGCTAAATTGTCCAAGGGGATGGGCCATAATTATTACGGGGAACCCGCATGGCCAAATGACCTTTTATATATTTTTCCGGTAGTCATTTTAGGAACAATTGCATGTAACGTGGGCTTAGCGGTTTTAGAACCATCAATGGTTGGTGAACCTGCGGATCCTTTTGCAACTCCTTTGGAAATATTACCAGAATGGTATTTCTTTCCTGTATTTCAAATACTTCGTACAGTACCCAATAAATTATTAGGTGTTCTTTTAATGATTTCAGTCCCCATGGGATTATTAATAGTACCCTTTTTGGAAAATGTTAATAAATTTCAAAATCCATTTCGTCGTCCAATAGCGACAACTTTTTTTTTGATTGGTACTACAACAGCCCTTTGGTTGGGCATTGGGGCAACATTACCTATTGATAAATCCTTAACGTTAGGTCTTTTTGAAATTAATTAAAATTAAATTGAAATAAAAAGATTAATATTTTTATTATTTCTTTTCTATATAATAGAAATTAATTCTATATGTGTGTATCTAGGGAATACCTGTTTCAAACTGAATTTTCTCCCTAGATACATTTGTTCAATTAAATTCAGTATCTATTCCAATCAAAATATATGGATTATACTACATACTAAAGGTTCAAAACACCCTTATAATTTTTAAAAAATTTTATAATTTTATAAAACGATCAAAAATAGATTTAAAAAGCTATATTTTTGGGAAATTAATTTCGAAATGCTCATCTAGAATATTCCATATCTGTTTTACATCTGCTATTCGAAAATGCTCTATTTTCATAAGATCTTCTTTACTTTTATTCAAAAAATCCAACAATGTATGTATATTTGAACTTTTAAGGTAATTATAGATCCGGGGGGGCAATTCTAATTGGTCAATATAAATATATTTCAATGTTATTTTTTCTTTATTTATCTTTAGTTTAGTGAATCTATCATATCTATCATTAAGGGTAAAAAGCGGTAAAGTCATTTTGTATGTATTGTCTTCTAAATGTAAATTTTCTTCTTCCACATGTAGAAAAGGTATAAATAAATCAATTAAGTTTCGGGAAGCTTCATGAAGTGCTTCTTTCGGAGTTAAACTTCCATTTGTCCATATTTCGATAAAAAGTATCTCTTGTTTTTCATTTCCATAGGAATAAATGCTATGATTTACATTTTGAACAGGCATGAATACTGCATCTATAGGAAAATTTCCGTCTTGAAAATTATTTAACGTTTTTATATGGCATCCACGATTCCGCTCGATTTGTAATCCAATACAAAAATCAATGGGTTCTGTCAAACTAGCTATATACTGTGTATTATCAATGATTTTCACAAAAGGCGGTGAAATGATGTCTTGAGCAGTTACATACCTTGGGCCCCTGACACGAATAGATGCGTCCCAAGTTCCATACAAATTACTTCTCAATACAATCTCTTTCAAATTCATTAAAATTTCATGTACTGACTCTTGAATACCTACTATGGTAGAATATTCGTGTGGTATTTTCTCAGATTTTGCACGTGTGATACACGTTCCGTCTATTTCTCCAAGCAAAATTCTTCGCATTGTAATGCCTATTGTATCGGCTTGACCTTTCATAAGTGGAGACAAAACAAAACGGCCATAATAAAAACGTTTATTGTCTACTTTTGATTCAACACATTTCCACTGTAATGTTCGAGTGGCTACTGTTACTTTCTCTTGAACCATAGTAATATTGTTTGCTCCGATCATTGAATCGTTTATTTCTCTTGAATTATTTTCAATGTTTCTTTTTACACACGTCTTTTTTTAGGAGGTCGACAGCCATTGTGTGGCATGGGGGTTACATCTCGTACAAAACTTAATAGCATACCACTTCTACGAATAACTCGTAATGCTGAATCTCTGCCGAGACCGGGTCCCTTTATCAGGACTTCCGCGCTTTTCATACCCCGTTCCACTACAGTATTAATGACGTTTTCTGCTGCGGTTTGCGCAGCAAAAGGTGTCCCTCTTTTTGGACCCTTGAATCCACAAGTACCGGCGGAGGACCATGAAATTACCCGACCTCGTACATCTGTAACAGTTACAATGGTATTGTTGAAACTTGCTTGAACATGAATAACCCCCTTTTGTATTCTAGGTGCACTCTTAGATAAACCAATACGTCCATTCCTACGTGAACCGATTCTTGATATAGGTTTTACCATAGTGTATCATTTCATAAATATGAATTAGTGAGAAATATATGGATATATCCATTTCATGTTAAAATAAGGGTGTTATTTTGTTATTATTTTTTTTTATTCATTCTATTATTATTTTAATTTTGTATAATCGGATCTTTTCAAGATTTATTTTTAGATTTTTATAAAGGTTATCCCTGTCTTTGTTTATGTTTCGGGTTGGAACAAATTACTAGAATTCGTCGTCGTTTTCGGATCAATCGACATTTTTCACAAATTTTGCGAACCGAGGTTCTTATTTTCATATTTGGCATTCCTTACTTTTAATTTTGAACCTGCTTTTTTTGGTTGGACGAAATTTATTTTTATTAAAATATTTTATTTTTTTTTTTTATTTTATTATTTATTATATATATTTTAAATTAATTTATCTCAAATTGTGTCTTCACGAAAGGTTCAAATTGAAAAAAGGATCGAATCTTTTGAATCTTTGTTGCATAGTCTATAAATTATACGCCCTTTGGTTAAATCATAACAATTTATTTCAATTTTTACTCTATAGTCTGGTCGTATCCGTATAAAACTACCGAAAACATAACCTAAAGATCTTCATTATCTAAACGAATCTGAAACATACCATTGGTAAGTAATGGAATTCAATAAAACTCCATTTTTGTTTTGTTCTTTCATACCAAGTAAAACCTATTGAATTATTAAATAATTAAATGTAGTAGTGATATAAAACAATTAACAATCCGTTTTCTTTTTTACAAAAACTTTGTGTTTGATCCAATTCGGATATCCGATAAGAATTACCATATATAATACAAAATTTCTCCGCCGATTTCTTCTAATCGAGCTTCTCGGTCTGTCATTATACCTCTCGGGGTAGAAAGAATTACAATACCTATACCACTTAAAATTCTAGGAATTCGTTCATAGTTCGAATATATTCGTAAACCGGGACGGCTAACTTGTTTTAAATTCAAAAAATTTCTTCTATATGGTTTTTGCTTATTTTTTCGATGTCGTAGGGTTGAAATCAAAAAATCTTGGTTGCTTTCCTCATGTTTTTTCACGTTTTCGATAAAACCTTCTCGTAAAAGTATTTTAACAAAGCTTTCGGTGATATTAGTCGATGCTATTCGAACTATTCCTTTTCTATTCATGTCAGCATTTCGTATAGAGTTTATTATATCAGTGTCATTACTCATGATGAACAAATACTCCAAATTTTTATATAATCAACATGATAATTTTGTTTTTTTTTTAGTTTTTAACTATTTTTTTATATGAAATAAAGACATATACGTGAAATAAAATTAACTAATGAATTTATTTCATTCAAATATACGACTATGAAATTATAATACCTCAGGAGCTAATGAGATTATTTTAGTAAAATTAAAATATCTCAATTCCCTAGCAATTCCACCAAAAACTCGAGTTCCTTTTGGATTTCCTTCTGGATCAATGACAACTGCAGCATTATCATCATATCGTATTATTATACCATTTTCACGTTTGAGTTCTTTACAAGTACGGATAATTACAGCCCTAACCACTTCTGATTTTTTGAAGGGCATATTTGGCATTGCGTCTTTGATCACAGCAAGAATAATGTCACCAATCTGAGCATATCGTCGATTGCTAGTTCCTATGATTCGAATACACATCAATTCTCGAGCTCCGCTATTGTCTGCTACATTTAAATGGGTCTGAGGTTGAATCATAATTTTTTTGAATCCCCTATTGCAATCAAAGTATTTTGTTAGTTATACATTTCTATTGTGAAATAATGAATTTAGTTCGTATAGGCATTTTGGACGCCGCGATTGAAATGGACTTTCTGGCTATATTTTCTGTTACTTCGCCCATTTCATAAAGTATTCGACCCGGTTTAATGACCGCTACCCAATATTCGGGGGATCCTTTCCCCGAACCCATCCGAGTTTCTGTTGGTTTTACTGTAATTGGTTTGTCTGGAAATATACGTACCCAGACCTTTCCACCCCGACGTACGTTTCGTGACATTGCTCGTCGTCCTGCTTCTATTTGCCTAGATGTGATCCAAGCAGGTTCAAGTGTCTGAAGAGCATATTTACCAAAACAGATACGATTGCCTCGATAAGATATTCCCGTCATTCTTCCTCTATGTTGTTTACGGAATCTGGTTTTTTGGGGGTTATAGTTGATGATTGTTTTTCCTAATTCCATCTCTACTACAGAACCGTACATGAGATTTTGACCTCATACAGCTCCTCGCGAATTAAAAAAGGTATTCCAAAATTATTCATTTTTAATTAAGATATACGCGTATTTAATGAATAATTCACGAAATCTTGGGAATTTTTGAGATTTCATGTAATTTCGTAGGAATTTGTATATTGTGTTTGAATCTATAACTAACCATATAAAATAAAAATAAAACTTTCGCGGGCGAATATTTACTTTTTTAATATCTAGTTCAGTAGTTCATGACCTCTCAGTATATTTTACTGTTTGTTCCGCCATCCCGCCCCATGAATCTTATGTTCAATAAAATTTTATGTATTCACGAGTTCCGCCGTTCCCACCGTCTCTAAATTTATATTAATGGTTAGGTCTGAATTTTACAATGGAGCTCCTAATTAAAATGAAATTAAGTCAATATTCTTAGTCTTTATTGACTCGAAGCTCTTTATTTTTTTGTTATATGAATAAATCAATCGATGAATTGGTATTGATGCTTTATTACTTTTTGAGATGATTTATAGACCTTACATTTCGAATCCTATATCATTGATATTTTCTTTCTTTCCCTCACCCTTTCTTCTACTTATCCACACTTTTTTATTTATATTTTATTTCCCAGTTTATAATCAGATTGTCTTTTGTTTATGCAACAAAAAAGTATTTTAGTTGTTACAATGATATAATCCATATATCATAATCATATCTTGACTTTTTGGAATTCAGATAATATGAAACGATGGATTTTTTATTAGTTCTATAAGTTATTAGTTCATATTACAAGCTTGGTCCATTTTTTTTTTAATTCGAACCCTAAAAAAATCAACGAGTCACACACTAAGCATAGCCATTATATCAAATTGATAGGTAATATAATATTTATTATTTATTTAATCCTATAAAATTTCTAATTTCTCTTTTTGTTTTCAATTACTAATAGATAGACAAGTAGAGTCTTATTATTCCTCGTTTCTAAATATCCAAATTTTTATGCCTAATATCCCATAGATAGTTCGAGTTGGATAGGAACAATAATCAATTTTAGATCGAATGGTTTGTAGAGGAACCTTACCCTCTCTGATCCACTCGATACGTGCAATTTCTTTTCCGTCGATCCGACCTGCAATTTGTATTTGAATTCCCTTTGTATTTGCTTGTTTGGTTAATTCAATAGCTTTTTTAATTGCTTTGCGAAAGGATACTCTATTTTTTAATTGTTCGGTTATAAATTCAGCAAGAATCGTAGGGTAACCGTAAGGTTTTGCTATTTTTTTAATAGTAATAGTAAGCTTATAATTCAGTTTTTTTTGTACGTTCATTTGTAATTCTTCAAGTCCTCTTGCTTTTTCTCCTATTAATAACTTTGGGAATCCTATATAGATTATAACTTGAATCAGATCAACTCGTTTTTTAATCTTTATACAC